GTAAGATAATCGACTAGTCGCATAGCATGCTGGCAACATGATCATTGCTTACTATTCTTTTGGCACTAACTCAGGAAGGGAAGACATCCCACACCTCATAGACCTTTATCCAGGGTGGAGAGCGAGACTGACCATTCATTCGACTATTCTAGAGCCTATTCTAACTCCACTATAAAAGAAGGTCCTACTACTTGTGTGAAATCAGTCGCTTGAGAGCTTCGGGCTAGGTTATGGACGAGAGGCTAGGTACGATTTCCGAGCGAATCAAGGAGAGAGCGATGACAGTGACTTTATCCTAGCTAAGAAAGGTAATCAATCCTCTCCCGTTGGGCGAGAGCTTTCAATAAAGCATCTCTCGCTTGGAAAGCAGGAACCGGTCTGCTTTGGAGATCCCGCATAAGTTCCCGGATCTTCAAAAGGGGACGCGACGTCCAATTGTAGCTTAATCTTAGTATTTTGGAGTACACTTGAGGTCACTCCCCTATTTCCAAAGGAAGAAAGAAAAGAGGAAAGCTCCCTTTCTATTTCTTCTGCTGTTGGTCCCGGCGGACGCAGAGTTAAGTCCAAATCGAGTTGGGCATTTGAGGAACCCTCTGCTGGAGGATGAGCGCAAATCCTCGATTCGTCGTCCTCCCCGGAGTCACAAAAAGCCATAATATAATAGGTATTCCTAGGTTAATGAAGGTCAACGAGATCGAAAGAAAAATGATATATACTAAGATATCAAGAAAAATAGATTGGTAGTTTCGAACCGAGATCGGATTTCCTTTTCGTGCCATATGCGCTTAGACTTTACTTTTTTCCCTTTTTGATTCCCGGTCCAATATTAGTTCTCGAAGATCTTCGTTTCCGTGTAGAAGAAAACTCTCCAAATTGATGACCTCCTTCAGTGATCTTACAACGAACAGGATTCCATTGTAAATTCGTACGGAGCAATCAAAGAATTCCGGCAAAGCAAAATAGAAGAAGATGTGACCCAATTTTCCTGTTCAAAAGAAGATATCTCTTCTTCTTCATTCTCAACAGGAATGCATCAAACTTCCCTTCCATATAGATCGTCGTGGCATGAACTCAGAATTGATTCGCTTCGATTCCGCCCCTACTTCAATGAAAGCTAGCTCCTACTCCTCCTTCATCGTCGTTGGTCCTTTTTTTTACATTGTATAGTGAGAAAGCTCACCCCTGCCTTTAGACGAGATCTTATATATGATTCTCGTAAACCCTAGGAGCCTCTTTTCCTTCTGCCCAGCTCCCCGTTCGACTTGCATGTGTTAAGCATATAGCTAGCGTTCCTTCTGAGCCAGGATCAAACTCTTCTTTTGACTAGACTATGAAAAAAGACGGGTTCTATTCTATCTGGTAGAGTCAACAGAATGGAGTTCCTTGTCTGTAACTCAAGAAAGCGCATCTCCTTCTCTGCCATTCCTACTTTATTGATAGTTATAACCTATTAAGAAGGTAGGTTCAGTCCAGGAGGCTAGTTTGAAATGAAACCCGGACTCGCTGAGGTTCACACACCTTTCTTTATGAAATTACACAGCAAGCTTCCAGCTTGGTACTAATACCTCTAGAGTATAGAGGGGCTATGGAGAGGCGCGCAACTGTGCTTCCTCGCTTCGCCAAGAAAAGCACTTCTTCCTGGTTGAAGGGCGCGCTACAGGCCTACGCTTGTTCCTGCGCGAGAATTTCCGGCTTTTTGGCCGTATCTTGCTCCTTTCTTTCGCCTCAGTAGTGAGCGCTACTAGATCTGATTCAACTGAATAGGGGACTTGGATATGCTCTTGCTCCCGGCAGATATGCTGGGCGAGATAGTGAAAAAGGGGGAAAGATGACTCTATGGCTGAGGGGAGGAGAGAAAGAACGCATGCATGGATATTATGTCTGTCGGAGGTTCGATAATCTATGAAAGGACATCTAAAGCTAAGGTTACGAAGTAAAGGAAGTCCGAGAGAAGTGGTGATCTCATCTTGCTTGCTGGGAGAGAGGAAGCTTCCGGACCACCTTTTCCAGCCAGATAGCGAGCGATCACTCAGCAATGAACACTAACTGAAAGCGGCCGGGAATGAGTACCTATCCCTTACGGGAATCGAACCCGTGTCTTCGACATGAAAAGACGATGTCCTAACCACTGGACGAAAGGGACCAAAAAGCCATTCTTCATATACCGCTCCGTGGGCTCCGAGAATAGAAGTGGTTCGTTTTCTTTCTATACGAAATTAAAGATTTCGTTTGTGTTCATGTTGGCGATTTCAGATGTCAATTCGGCGGTTCGTCCCCCCTTCCTACGGGTTCCCCCACCCCCCTGAATAAGTAAGGCCCCGCTCTTTCTAAGAAAAAAAAAGAGGGGCGAAGGGCCCGTTTGAAGTGGCGAAGGCCTATGCTACAGTAAGAAAAAAAGTAGGTTTCGGTTACGAAGTCACTTAGTCGAACTATAAAGAAAGAGAGGCTAAGGTTACGAAGTAAGGTCAACTGGTTAAGGAAAGCTCAGGTTATGAAAAAGTTTAGCCATTAATGAATTAATTAAGTAGTAGTGAGACGGAGTTGCGTCAGCTGTGGATATAGACTAGGCTAAGGGGCGGACTTCATCTCTTCTATTCTCTTCACTTACACCTTACACTTCTGCTGAGTCTAACGAGGCTCAGGTGCGGAGCCTTCCGCTGTCACTGTGGAGCGAGACTGCGCAAAGGTAGAACATCATAGAAACTTCGCTGACTTTCTCATAAACCTTGATTTCGCTACGCTCAATAAGAAGCCGGAATAGCTTAAATTGGTTCGTGTTCCGTTTCCAAAGTCAGTCGTCTTTACCCAAGTGTGAACTTCAGACGACTCTCAAGCGGTTCCATTCCTTCTTACTGTACTTCTGGGTCAACCCAACCCGAATGGGAAGAAGGGGGTCAGCCAAACAGCGGTCCACTTTGTACGTTTGCTGAGCAGACCAATCAGGCATTTTTTTCTTTTTTCTTTTTTATTTTCATTTTAAGGAAGGGAACTTCTCACCGAAGGAGGCAGTAGGAATGAAGGAGGCGGGAAGCTACCGCTTCTTCTAGAAGGGTTGCTTATCCTTCACTTTTTTTAGAGCGTATCGCTATGAAAAAGAAAAAGTTTATGTAATCGGAAAAAGGGTTACGGTTGCGGAAACCAGAGAAAGTCGGGAACCATCGGTTACCTTTTGAATCAAAGTAGCGACGAGCCGAGTATTACGACTACAGGGGGAGAAGCAAAGCTTCGTAGACAGCTTCGCTTCCTCGTCGCTTCTTTCTAGCGACCAGCTTCTCAAGTGGGTGGCTTGGTAAGCAAGCTACCTTCAGCATCGGTAAAATCCCTATAATAGGCCGGAATGGTGGGGAAGGAAGCCCTCTCTACTTCAATGGAAAGGGGGGAAGAGCCCTTTCACAGCCGCTCCTCTACAACTTTCGCCCAACATGATCACGAACGAAGACAGAGAATTGCGTAGATAGGAGGACGAAACGAACCAACCCACTTGTCCTGATCGGAACGATTGAAGAAAGAAAGAGAATGGTGTCCCCTTTCGCCCAGGGGACATCGTCGGAGAACAATGTCGGGGACAGGGTGAGAACCTTCCGTTGCTTACACCCTTTAAGTGTTGGTTCTTCCGGGGATAGATCTGGTTTCAAGATCTATGAACAAGAGAGATCCCTAAATATCCATTTTAAAAAAGAGATGAATAGATAAGGCGAAGCCAGCTGAAGGAAGGGCGCTAACGAGCAAGAAAACGGATGCGCTAACGCGCAACGGCTTTCCTTTCTCTGATAGGGGCTCGCTTCTTCAATTCAAGTTCAGCTTCTTTTCATTTTGATAGGAGTAGGTGCTTGCTGCTCGCTCGCTGTCTACTAAATGAGCCTTTACTGCCCGCCCGGCCCCTCTCTTTCTTTAATCTTAAGTAAAGTGAAGTCAAATCAATGAAGTGAACAGCCCAACCTCTTTGTTTGAAGCTTTGTTTCACCTAATTCGGAAAGAGAACAATAGACTTGCAACTATAGTATAGGAAAAAGCTTCTCTTTGATAGCGGTCATAGGGGAGTTCAGAAAGGATCTGATCGTAGATAGAGACTGAAACCTGTGCGGGGGTAGGGGCGGATGTAGCCAAGTGGATCAAGGCAGTGGATTGTGAATCCACCACGCGCGGGTTCAATCCCCGTCGTTCGCCCATCAATAAATGGACCATTTGTTACGGAGACAGAAGACAAACCTAGAAAGCTTTTTTTCTGCAAGTCATCTCGAGGCTTCAAACGCATCCAAGCAATTGGTATCCGATTGAAGCATAGAAATAGATTCGCGTCGCCTACTTGCTGAAAGCACAAATGGAATGGCCGATCATGAATTCTATGAAGTTTTTAAGACCTTCACTTTTGAGTGCATAATGAATGAAATGAACCCCCGGATGAGGAGCAAATCTCCCCTCCCTTTTACTAAACCATGGGGAGCCCCTAGTAGTTTACCGGACAAATTGAGTTGTCGTGACGAGACTTTTCTTAGTGGAAGATCGGAATTCTCTTCATCACGAGACTGATCGGATCAGACACCCGAGAGACCTCCACAATTGAGTAAGTAAGAGGACAACAAGCAAAGAGTTATGCTTTCATTTCTTTGTTGAGATTGAAATAAAGTTCTTTAAAAAGGGGGTAGGTATAATGAACGCAGGCCAAGTCAAGAAAAGGACTTCCTTACTTTTAGTCTTAATTACTAGTAGTTTGAAGCGAAACCGGTTTTTGTTTTTTTGCACTCGGTTCCTTCGTCTTAAGTAAAGTGAAGTTTACTTTTTTTATTCGGAACTCTTAGTCGAGCTGATGCCGAGATCTTTTTTTGTTCGAGGTTCAAGAGGAAGAAGAGAAGAGGAACCACCGCCCAATGGTGCTTTTACGAAAGTACGGTCACCGGTGGCTAATACCTTCTCGACACTATCGAACCTGAAATCCACTCTCAATCGCTCTTTTTAGTTGGCGGGCAAGGTTTCCTACCCACTGGCTACTGGCTACCGGCTAAGGAGGTACAGTGTAGCTACTGCAGCTACAGTTGGGTAGCTAGACCATCTACCCTATGTTTCAAACTTGTTAAACCTGGTCAAACCGATAGAACATTGTTTAAACCATACTTGTGAGAGTGACTGTCTTACGCTACAGTAGCTACTGCTGCTACTGTCTTACTGTGTACAGGAACTGTGTGTGACTGTAGCTACCCGACCCCAAGGGAGGTACTTGTTACCGCTCCTCAGGTGGTTAGTGAAATGCTTCTCAGGTGAGGAGTATGAACGAGATAATACTGATTGAATCAGAATATTATTTTAATCGACTTAATTAGAAGCTCTAATAACTATGAAAAATTGATGGTATTTCAACCACGATAATCTTGGTTGGTACCAAACCCGATAGTGATTCTTTCGATTCGTATTAGAGTGATGGCCCCTGTTTCACTAATAGCTGGGAAGGGAATACGTTCTCCAATCGGCATGTGTTAACCATTTTCTATTCTTTGGATGAAATGTCGAGATTCAAGAGAAGATGGATCGGGTCTTCTATTAAGAGGTGGACCTTGAAGCAATCATTGTCATTGTGGATTTGGGGGTTCTAAACCAGAGGAGAGGCAGAGGCAGCGAAAGAAGAGAAGCTTACTCTATTCCAGAAGCAGGAATAGCGGGACGGAGACAGCTACTTTGAGAATGAGAGGAGTCTTGCATTAGTAAAGGAAAGCACCTTTCTTAGTTATTAGTAAGGTTGTAGACTTCTTGTAGTTCTCTTTCCCCTATGTTGATTCTCTATAAGAGATAGAAGCTTTCCCGCTTGCAAGGTTTCGAGCTCCTATTTCTGGAAGAGATTGAGGAAATGCTCCTTCCGTGAGGGGCCTTTCAACCTATAGGAAGCTCTCTCATCCGAGTGGAGTTAGGCCCATTTCCTAGCCTAGTTTTAAGCAGAACAGCACCATCCTAGTCCAGAGCAGTACTTCTCTTATGGGCTCGAGGCAAGACAAGCAGCCCGCTTCGCTTCCTCAATTGCTCAAGGAACAAGATGAAATAATGCTTTTGTGGAACGTCTTCTGGCGAGGCTTTGAGATTAAACCAATATCTTTCTATTTGAAGCAGTGTGCGGTATGCCTTCAATTCAACAAGCATACCCTGGCCAGAATAGTACTGAGATTTCCGTCTCTGTTTAGCTGACTCGCTCGGGATATCCTAGCATCATTCCGGCATTTCACCGTAAGAGGATCCTTAAAGGTGATTCCAAAAGTGATTTGCTTGTCCAGTGGTACTTGTCGCTTTTCTCCGAAGGCTGTTGAATTAGCTAAACCACGTGGGTGGCGGTTGTCCATGGATGTCCCTTGGGCCTATTCTTCATCGGATACGAGAGTAGGAAGAGCTTCTATTCCATCAACACAAGTTATTCCAGCAACAGCTCTTACTGTACCGTCAACTCCAACTGTCCTTATAGGCGAAAGCCACCTCCTTGACAGATTACGGAGCTACCCAGCTTCTCTTAATGCCAAGTAGTAGAAAAACCGCTTTCCCGAGCTGGCTGGATGATTACTATGGAAGAGTTGGTGAACATTGTTCTGCATCATAGCTCTACTCTAACTCTAAGAAGACAATCCGACGATTTAGCGGATCGGGGAATCATCTGAGCGGCAAGGGAGGAGTTCAAGTCTGCTTAGTATTGGGTGATTCAATTCACTTCTTCAACTGCTAAGAATAATAGTTTTTCTTCCTATATTCCTAGTAGGACACTTGGTAGGACCAATGCCTTTGCCTTTTGGTTATGGAGTCTTTCCTTCCAAGCCGCTTTCAAAGCAAAAGCAGTAGGCAGTCTCTTCTTTCTTCTTATATGGTAACCAGTCTTTTTTAGAATGGTTGAATAGAGCCTCCCCTCTGTCTCCCAGTCTGTCTTATAATAAGATAGTAGTAAGTCAGTTGTAGGTTTACGAATGGCTTCTTTGAGACTTTCTTCTCTTTGAAAGAATGCGCTGTGATCTTTTAAGTTCATCCTAGCTATCATCTCAATAATTATTCATTCACTTCGAACCCTCGGGTAGTTTTATCATCCAGGAGAGTAGTCTTAGAGGCGGTCTCCTCCCTGTCCTTCTTAGATGGTATCCTCTCTGTCCTTCCCCTTTCCCCGACTCGAGAACCCCTGAAGCGCACTGGAAGCATCTCAAAAGAGAGAAGTCAAATATCGTAGGCTTTAGATAAGATTCCCTAGTAGATAGCTAAGCTAAGAGAGTGCTCCGGAAGAGCTAATGTTAAAAATGATTTCCCTTTCTTTCACCGAGGAGGCTAACTAGATAGATGGTGGGTCTAAGGAAGAGAAGAATATGAGCTATATTTTCATCCCCCTTCAGTTCCTTTCCTTATCCTTAGAACAGTAGGGGCAAAGTCAATCAATCCAGCAGTCAAAGGGGCAAGTGCAGTCACTCAACCAACGCCTTTCAAGCAATATCTTAAGTAGGGGTAGGGCTCTTAGGCAGCAATAGAAATGACTCTGACAACCTGTCTCAATCTTTACCTCTCCAGGATCAAGAAAGACCTCTTCTTCTAATTAAGATGTTTTCTCTCTGGGGAGTTTTCAAGCCAATCTATAAGTCTCTTTTCTTTCAAGTGAAGCAAGGCTACAACCTTCGACTTTGGTTGTTTGGCCCGCTTCTGCAACACCTCTCTCGTCAAACGATGCGTAGGGAGAGTCGGATCAAAAGACATCCCTTGGTACAACGGAATACCCCTGACCCGCGGTACATACCGCAACATTAGATCCTTCAGACACCCTTTCATGTCCGAGACCACCTCTGTCACGGCTTCGATATCATCAACAGGACTTATAATGGATGTAAAAGTCGATTTTCGGACTCGCTTGGCTAAGACAATAATCTTAGACAAGGAGAAGAACGACAAATAGAATTGCACAAAAATATCAGCTTCCGTAATATCAATCTTCTATGGAAAGATGGGATGATACGAGGGTAACAGCTCCTAGTGAGAGACACTGGCACTGGTAGCAATTCGGGTTCACCTTATCGCCAGCATAGGCCTTCTGCAAAGAGGCCGCACACTGCTTTAAATACAAAGCAACGTGCAACCACCCTGATTTCCGACCTAGCCCCTCCGGTCTTGCCAATGAGCTTGTCAACCGAGTCTCAGTGCTTTGGATATTGAACGAATCTACTCTCTGAAATTTCTATGAAAGAGAAGGCCGGCTAAAAAAGGTGTGCAATGCAAGGGTCTGAAAGAGTTCACGCCGCTTTGCAAGCAAGTTTATTAGCTAACAACTTCCAGCGGCCTCGGTTCCACTCAAGGATCTCTCTCACGAGAGGCAGTAAGAGCTTCACTATAGCAGTCAAGCAGTGATAGCTCTACAGTATACCTTTATTCATGTATTTGGCTCCCTGAGCCACCATTTCGTTCGCCCTTCCCTGTCTCACTGAGCCGCCTAACCCAAGTAGCTGTCGGCCGTTCCATCATTCGAATCTTCCTTCCTCCCGTCTTGCTGGATCCTGTACCTGCTCATCACTGTGCTCTTGGTAAGGGGGCTTTAGTCTCGGAAGTTTCCTAGCATTGGAGTTTGATCTCTCAGTCGTTCATTCTTCAAGGCATAATCTTTCGTGACAAGCGGAGGAGCAGGCAACAAGAGCAAGTAGAGTGACCGCGATCCACAAACTGACGCATGGGACGTAGCCTTCCTAGCCGCGTGCAGCCTACCTTCTTCAGACCGTAACGTAAGTAACTCAGTGCTCCATACGTGGGAAATGAAAGCAGAATTCGTTCGGATCCTCCCACATGTTCAATCTTTTTTTAGCGGTTTCCCCAGAGATCTTTCTCATTAATGCAACCTTCATTTTGCTCATTCATGGAGTTGTCTTTAGTACGTCTAAGAAATTTGATTATCCACCGTTAGTCAGTAATGTGGGTTGGCTTGGATTACTTAGTGTTGCGCGCCTAGGAGGGCAGCGCGCTTTGGGATGCGGAGGAGCTATTATCGCCCAGTTCCCTAACCTAATGCGGCACCGGGTTCGGACCGCGGGGAACCGTAGCATGGGGGGGCTTAGAATCCTTTTGCCGCCGCAAGGCTGGCTAATCGTACGCAGCAGGCTCGAAGACCCCTGGTTCTGGAAGGCACATGAGTCCGAACGCTATGTTGAATGTGCGACCGACACTAGGTAGGTACCTGTGCAGGTGAGGCGTCGGTCGGTCCTAGAAACGGCGGCAGCGGCGCGAGGAGTTAACGACCGAACGTGCTGCAACCTAGGGATCACCAGGCAGCTCTTTCGCTCTATAGGGATCGGGGGGGCATAGCACAATTCTTCTTGGAGGAGGGTTGGTTTGCCCGGGTGACGGATCCTGCCATAATGTACTCCTACCTATACTATAGCACCGACACCCGAAGTCGAGCATACATACGACGATCTTCATGCGTGAATAGCGGGGAGGAAAGAAAGGGCGGTAGATGATAATGAGAAAAGGCGCCGCGTCTGGGCGGGCGGGCGGAATGGATGAGCGAAAGGTGTCATGCCATGGAGTGGGTAATATCCCGAGTATCATGTAAGACAACTAAATGCACCTCGAGGTGCTGCCGAGGAACTGAGGGGCCTTCTCGAGCACAGGATAGGTAATTGAGAGATAGAGCTAGCCTATTCGTTATGGGGAATCAATGCTCCGGGCCGAATAGAGCTTACCTACGGCACCTGGCTTTCTCCGGCGCATATTAGCTTAGCTGCGCTTAATAGGCCGGTTTGCCTTCCTCTCTGCCGGCCTCCTTACCTTACCCCCGCTACACTCTCACTCCAAGCTACACCTGCTGAGCAAGATGCATTGCGATTTCCTCTTCTGTGGACGCACCTATGACCCGGGACGGGAAGAGAAAGACTTTTTTCTACGGCGAGCTTTCTCTCGTAAAGCCAAAGACGCCCCAAGACAAGTTCCAACTGTTGGGAAGGGGACATGATCAATAGAACCTGGCTGGATCCGGGCTGGGAGAGGGGCGCCCATTCCTAACCACTTTCGA